GATCTCATCCATATCCTTTCAAATCTTTAATGTAGAAATATAAAAAACTACATTATATACTAACTTAGATAGATACTTATATCTATAGATATTAAGTAATAATAATTCCAATTTAGAATTCTCAAATTATAATAAGTAATATATCCTTATATATAATAAGATATCTTTATATTATAAATAATCAATAGAAAATAATAATCAATATCAAATCTAAAAAATAATAACAGGTACAAATAGTAAATCGAGGTACCCATTCTATGACAACTCTTAACTTTCCCTCTGTTTTGGTCCCTTTAGTAGGCCTAGTATTTCCGGCAATCGCAATGGCTTCTTTATTTCTTCATGTTCAAAAAAACAAGATTGTTTAGAGCCGATGGCACAAAATTTCATCGATTTTTTTTCAATTGACGTTTGTATCATAACACAGATATCCATTTAGCAAAATATGGTATAAGCGGCTTCCGCCGAAAAATTCTTATGTCTCCAGAAAATGCTATGTTCTAGCTATTTTCAAATAGACCCGAATCGGCGGATGGCTGAACTGTAACGTTGGTCTATCTATATGTATGTGGCTATCTTTAGTGAGATCATACGAAGGGTATGTTATTAGTTTAGATCTAACCAATTTAATGAATTACTCCTAAAGGTTCACATCAAATTAGTGCTAGTTGATGCGAGTTACTTCGGAAACAAACGGACTAAAGTCAAATTCATTTGGGGTATTCTATCAATTCCAAAAAAGCAACGGGATCAAGTATGAGTTGTCGATCAGAACATATATGGATAGAACCTATAAAGGGGGCTCGAAAAACAAGTAATTTCTGCTGGGCTATTATCCTTTTTTTAGGTTCATTAGGATTCTTGTTAGTTGGAACCTCGAGTTATCTTGGTAGAAATTTGATATCTTTATTTCCGTCTCAGCAAATCGTTTTTTTTCCACAAGGAATTGTGATGTCTTTCTATGGGATCGCGGGTCTTTTTATTAGCTCCTATTTGTGGTGCACAATTTCGTGGAATGTAGGTAGTGGTTATGATCGATTTGATATAAAAGACGGAATAGTGTGTATCTTTCGTTGGGGATTTCCTGGAAAAAATCGTCGGGTCTTCCTCCGATTTCTTATAAAAGATATTCAATCCGTCAGAATAGAAGTGAAAGAGGGTATTTATGCTCGGCGTGTCCTTTATATGGATATCCGAGGCCAGGGAGCTATTCCATTGACTCGTACTGATGAGAATTTTACTCCGCGGGAAATGGAACAAAAAGCTGCTGAATTGGCCTATTTCTTGCGCGTACCAATTGAAGTATTTTAAGAAACGAGCCGATAAATGAATGCTTTCTGAGCAGGAGGGCAAAAACGCAAGAATCCTCTTTTTATAGAACATAACTTAATTGAGGTTTCTTCAGAACATTCATTCGAGTCAAAGCAGACATATATGGAACAAGCATAAAAAACTCTTTTGGGGATCTTTCAAGCGGTTTTCGGGGCATTCGTCGAAAGGATATATGTACTTCGAATTTGACTATAGGGAAACAATATTTTTTGATTATTTATTCATTCGAATTTTTCGTCTATTTCCGTATTTTTTTATAGATTCAAGGCCTAACCACGAAATCACAAATAAAAAATAGTGAGTAGATTCCTGGTTCGATAACTTGTAATAGAATTGATGCGTGATAGAAATATTAGATTACATAGAGTTGACGAATGAGATGGGTTCATTAACAATTCACAGATGAAAAAATGGAAAAAAAGAAAGCATTCACCCCTCTTTTCTATCTTGCATCTATAGTATTTTTGCCCTGGTGGATTTCTCTCTTATTTCAAAAAAGTCTGGAATCGTGGGTTACTAATTGGTGGAATACTAGGCAATCCGAAACTTTTTTGAATGATATTGAAGAAAAGAGTATTCTAGAAAAATTCATAAAATTAGAGGAACTCCTTTTCTTAGAGGAAATGATCAAGGAATACTCGGAGACACATCTACAAAACCTTCGTATAGTAATTCAAAAAGAAACAATCCAATTAATCAAGATACACAACGAGGGTCGTATTCATACGATTTTGCGCTTCTCGACAAATATAATCTGTTTCATTATTCTAAGTGGTTATTCTATTTTGGGTAATAAAGAACTTGTTATTCTTAACTCTTGGGCTCAGGAATTCCTATATAACTTAAGTGACACAATAAAAGCTTTTTCTCTTCTTTTATTAACTGATTTATGTATCGGATTTCATTCGCCCCACGGTTGGGAATTGATGATTGGCTTTGTCTACAAGGATTTTGGATTTGTTCATAATGATCAAATCATATCTGGCCTTGTTTCCACTTTTCCAGTCATTCTAGATACAATATTAAAATATTGGATTTTCCGTTATCTAAATCGCGTATCTCCGTCACTTGTAGTGATTTATCATTCAATGAATGACTGAAAAAGGATTTACTTAATCCAATTATAATGTTTTTGATTTTGCAGTTGTACATAAGCAAAACATTGAAA